CATGTAAATTTATTATAAAATAAGTATTTTTAGTACAAAATAAATTTAAACTTAAAGCAACTAAATTATACCTGATAGAATCAAACTATCTCTTAAAGTATCAAAAACTTTTATACATCCGTTATATTAAAGTATAAAATATAATTTTAATAAAAAGATAAGCTAAATTTTAAGCTATTGGGCTCATACCTCAATTATAAAGGTAAAAATCCTTTTCTTTTTAATTATAAATTTTTATAAAATAGTATTTTCTTTTAGTCTAATCTTAGGAACTATCATTTCTATCTCAGCAACTTCCTGATTTACAGCTTGAATTGGGCTAGAAATTAATCTTTTATCTCTAATACCTTTAATAAAATCATTTAAAAATAAATTTTCAGCAGAGGCCTCTTTAAAATATTTTATTACTCAGGCCATAGCCTCCGCAACTTTAATTTTTTCTATTATTTTAATTGCTAATTTTAAATATTCTAGATTCTTTGAGATTTCTAATTTAAGGTCTCCCCTTTTAAACTTAGCCCTACTAATGAAAATTGGGGCGGCCCCCCTTCATTTCTGATTACCCGAAGTAGTAAGAGGAATTTCTTGATACATAAATATAATCATTTTAACGTGACAAAAAATTGCCCCAATAATTCTTCTTTTCTATTCAATAAAATCTTCTATTCTAATTAGAATATTTATTATTCTCTCGGCTCTAATTGGAAGACTAGAGGGAATTAACCAAACATGTTTACGAAAATTACTTGTATTTTCTTCAATTAACCATATTAGATGAATACTCTCTGCCCTATCAAGATCTTTAAATTCATGATTATTGTATTTCTCAATTTATTCTTTTATAAATTTAAATATTATTTTTTTACTTAACCTAAATAAAATCTTTTTCTTTAGACAAATTGATAAAATAACTCCTAATAAATCTATTAAATTCTTCTTTTTTATAAATTTTTTATCTTTAGGAGGATTGCCCCCATTTATTGGATTTTTTATTAAATGAATTACCCTAAACGAAATAATTTATAATAAACTTTTCTTTTTATCTATTATATTAATCATTCTAACTCTTATTGCTCTTTACTTCTACTTACGAATAACTTTCAGAACATTAATACTAAGAACAACAGAAAATATTAATCCCCATTTTATTCAAAAATCTCTTTTTTGTCTATCTTTTTCATCTTTTATTACTTTATCAAGAATAACCCTATTATTTTCTTTTACTTTCTTCATTTAAAAGAATTTAAGTTAAGAAAACTCTTAGCCTTCAAAGCTAAAAATAGGGTAAAATAAACCTAATTCTTAAAAAATATTTTTACTTTTTACTTTAAAACTTTAAAAAATATTTATTTTTTACCTTTAAACTTGCAATTTAATATCCTTATCTTAGACTATAAAATCCTCTAAAATGATGAAAGAAAAATACTTTTCATAAATAAATTTACAATTTATTACCTAAACTTCAGCCATTTCATCAAAATTTAAATTTTGTATAATTTATTTATTTATATTAATTTTCTATCCCTACACCCCGAATAAATGATTATTTTCTACTAACCACAAAGACATCGGCACTTTATATTTCATTTTTGGATCTTGATCAGGAATAGTAGGAACATCCCTAAGAATACTAATTCGAACAGAACTGGGAACCCCAAGAAGCTTAATCGGAGACGACCAGATCTTTAACACAATTGTTACAGCCCATGCCTTTATTATAATTTTTTTTATAGTTATACCAATTTTAATTGGAGGTTTTGGAAACTGATTAGTCCCATTAATGCTAGGAGCACCTGATATAGCCTTTCCACGACTTAATAATATAAGATTTTGACTTCTACCCCCATCCTTAGCTCTTTTAATCATAAGAAGAATTGTAGACAAAGGAGCTGGCACCGGTTGAACAGTATACCCACCTTTATCAGCCAATATTGCCCATGAAGGAACTTCAGTAGACTTAGCAATTTTTAGCTTACATATATCAGGAGTTTCTTCAATTCTAGGAGCTATTAATTTTATTTCTACAATTATTAACATACACCCTAAAGGGGTAACCCCTGAACAACTTACCTTATTTACATGAGCAGTAAAAATTACAGCAGTTCTCCTCCTTTTATCTTTACCAGTACTTGCCGGAGCAATTACTATATTACTTACAGATCGAAATGTTAATACATCATTCTTTGACCCAGCTGGAGGAGGAGACCCTATTCTCTACCAACACTTATTCTGATTCTTTGGGCACCCTGAAGTATATATTTTAATTTTACCTGGGTTTGGACTAATTTCCCACATCATTAGACAAGAAAGAGGAAAAAAAGAAGCTTTTGGAGTCCTAGGAATAATTTATGCTATGACTGCAATTGGACTTTTAGGATTTGTAGTATGAGCCCACCATATATTTACAGTAGGTATGGACGTTGATACTCGAGCCTATTTTACTTCAGCTACTATAATTATTGCTGTTCCCACAGGAATTAAAATTTTTAGATGATTGGCCACTTTCCACGGAGCTCAAATTTCATTTAACCCCTCAAGACTCTGATCTCTAGGATTTATTTTCCTTTTTACTATAGGGGGGCTTACTGGGGTTATTCTAGCTAACTCTTCTATTGACATTATTCTTCATGACACTTATTACGTAGTAGCACACTTTCACTATGTTCTGTCAATAGGGGCCGTATTCGCTATTATTGCAGGAATCGTTCAATGATTCCCTTTATTCACAGGTCTAACCTTAAACAAAAAATATCTTAAAATTCACTTTTTTACTATATTCGTAGGAGTAAATTTAACATTTTTCCCACAGCATTTTCTAGGTTTAAGAGGGATGCCACGACGTTACTCAGACTACCCCGATGCATATCTTTTATGAAATATTATTTCCTCTATTGGAAGAATAATTTCCCTTATTAGAATTTTTTATTTTATTTTTATCATTTGAGAAAGATTCTCTTCTCACCGAAAAAGTATTTCAGCCTTAAATTTAAATTCCTCTTTAGAATGACTGCAAAATCTCCCCCCTACTGACCACTGTTATAATGAGTTACCAGCAGTAAGAAAAACCTAAATTTTAAGAAATTTTCTTTTCTAATATGGCAGATTAAGTGCAATGGATTTAAGCTCCATAAATAAAGAATTATATTCTTTTTTTAGAAATCGCAACATGAAAAACCCTTCTTCTTCAAGACAGAGCCTCTCCAATTATAGAACAACTCACTTTTTTCCACGATCACACCCTTTTAATTTTAATTATTATCACCATTCTTGTCGGACAAATATTAATTTCAATATTATTTAATAAATTTACTCATCGCTTTCTTCTTGAAGGACAATTAATTGAGATAATTTGAACAATTCTACCAGCTCTAATTCTTATTGTCATTGCTCTACCATCACTTCGAATTTTATATATTCTAGATGAACTTTATTCCCCAATAATTACTATTAAAGCTATCGGACATCAATGATATTGATCCTATGAATACTCAGATTATAAAAAAATTGAATTTGATTCATATATAATCCCATCAAATGAATTAAAAAATTTTAACTTTCGCTTATTAGATGTAGATAATCGACTAGTAGTGCCATTTAATTCACAAATTCGTATTCTTACAACATCTACGGATGTAATTCATTCATGAGCAATTCCCTCACTAGGAATTAAAATTGATAGAACTCCTGGCCGCCTAAACCAAACTAACTTTTTTATTAACCGAGCTGGATTATTTTTTGGGCAATGTTCTGAGATCTGTGGAGCAAATCATAGATTTATGCCTATCTCAATTGAAGCTATTAGCTCTAAATATTTCATTTCCTGAATTAATTCTCAATAAAAATATAAAAATATTTTAAAAAAATTAAAACATTAGATAGCTTAAAAGCAAGCACTGGTCTCTTAAACCAAAATATAGTAGATTAGCGCCTACTTCTAATGAGTAAAAAACTAATTTTAAAAATTTAGTTAAAATTATAACATTAGCTTGTCAAGCTAAAATTATTAATAAAATTAATAATTTTTAATTCCTCAAATAGCCCCTATAAACTGATTATTTTTATTTATTTTTTTCTCTATTCTTTTTGTTATCTCAATTTTAATTAATTACTATTTTAATCTTTTTTTTCACAATCATAACCAACAAAATAATAATAAATCTTTTAACCTACAAAAAAATTGAAAATGATAGCAAATCTATTTTCCTCATTTGAACCCTCTACTTTTAATTCATCAACTTTATCATTAAATTGAGTAAGATCGTTAATTATAATTATTACTATCCCCCCTCTTTTTTGATTAATCCCCTCACGATGAAATCATATTTGAATCTTAATCATATCAGCTATTCATAAAGAATTTAAAATTTTAATTAAAAACCCAAAATGAAAAGGAAGAACATTAATTTTTTGCTCATTATTTTCTATTATTCTAATTAATAACTTTATTGGTTTATTCCCCTACATTTTTACTAGATCAAGACATATAAGATTCACTTTAGCACTCAGCCTCCCACTTTGAGTTAGATTTATAATTTTTGGTTGAATTAATAATACAATTCATATATTTGCACATTTAGTCCCCCAAGGTGCCCCAGCACCACTTCTTCCATTACTAGTAATTATTGAATCAATTAGAAATTTAATTCGACCGGGTACTTTAGCCATTCGGCTAACAGCAAACATAATTGCCGGACACTTATTATTAACTTTACTAGGAAATTCGGGAGCTTCTCTCAACTTTCAAACTCTAAACATTCTAATTATTATTCAGACTCTACTTTTAATCCTTGAATCTGCAGTAGCAATAATTCAAGCTTACGTCTTTTCAATTTTAACAACCATTTACTCTAGAGAAGTAGCCTAACTTTAATGAAACAAAATCACCCATTTCATCTTGTTGACCAAAGCCCATGACCACTAGTCACTTCCTTTAGAGTATTTTCTATACTTATAGGAACAATTAAATGATTTCACCTTTATGACAATTCTTTATTTATTATAGGGTTTATTTTAACATCAATCTCTTCTTTTCAATGATGACGAGATATTGTCCGAGAAGGAACTTTTCAGGGACATCATACTTTAAAAGTAGTAAATGGTCTTCGATGAGGTATAATTTTATTTATTACCTCAGAAGTATTCTTTTTTATCGCCTTTTTCTGAGCATTTTTCCATTCAAGCCTTTCTCCATCTATTGAACTAGGTATAAACTGACCACCAAAAGGAATTTCTCCTTTTAACCCCTTGGAAATCCCCCTACTAAATACTTTAATCCTATTAACTTCAGGTCTAACAATTACCTGGGCTCATCATAGATTAATGGAAAATAACGCTAATCAAGCCACCCAAAGACTTTTTTTAACAGTTCTACTAGGATTTTACTTTTCTCTTCTCCAAGCTTATGAATATATTGAAGCCCCATTTTCTATTGCCGACAGAGCCTACGGATCAACTTTTTTTATAACCACAGGCCTACACGGCCTTCATGTATTAGTAGGCTCTACCTTCTTATTAGTATGTCTTTTACGAATAATAAAAAACCACTTCTCAATGACCCATCATTTTGGATTTGAGGCGGCTGCCTGATACTGACACTTTGTCGATGTAGTATGACTTTTCTTATACATTTCAATTTACTGATGAGGTAGATAAAAATAAAATTTAAAAAATAAACTTAACTTAAGTATTATAATTATTATATTTAACTTCCAATTAAAAAATCTAGAAAACTCTAGCTTAAGTAATTATTATAATTTTTATTATAAGAATTATTATCTCTTTTATTTTATTAATCTTAACTTTAATTTTAAATATTATCTCAAAAAAAAGCTTTTATGATCGAGAAAAAAACAGACCATTTGAATGTGGGTTTGACCCTAAAAATTTGGCACGACTCCCCTTTTCTCTTCATTTTTTCCTAATTGCTATTATTTTCATTATTTTCGATGTTGAATTAACTCTTTTCCTCCCTTTTATTCTAATTTTTAAAATCTCAAATTTTTTAATTTTAAGATTTTGTATAAGATTTTTTATTATTATTCTTTTAATTGGCTTATTCCATGAACAAAATCAAGGTTCCTTAGACTGAACAAAATAAATTTAAAAATTAGGATAATAGTTTATAAACCAAAAACATTTAATTTGCATTTAAAAAAACTAAAATTTTTAGTTATCTTATTAAAATTTACTTGGTTAAAATGACGGAAAACAAAAATTTGTATTTAATTTCGACTTAAACCTTTGGTAAACTTTTATTTACCTCCGTTAACCTGCCCCTATTTAAAATCCTAGTTAATTAAATTAATTGAAACCAAAGAAGGAGGTATTCCACTGTTAATGGAAAAACTGGAAAAATTCCCAATTAAAGAATTAAGAGTACTCAGAAAGAAGCCTCTAACTTCATCTCTAAGCAGTGAAACACTGTTTTTAATTCTTATTTTCATAGTTTAATTACAAAACTTAACTCTTTCATAGTTAAAATGAGGGACCCCTTCTCTCTGTGAATATTTTTATTCCTAAACAAACCCTGTTACCCTAGTATCTTCAATACTATGCTCTCTTTTATTTTAAGCTATAGAAATTTTTAAAAATTAATTTAATAATTAATTAGTATAAAAATAATAAATAAGCCACCCAGTAAAATAAATTAAAAATAACGTAAAAAACATCTTTAGATGATTTCTAGAAAAAAGAGATTGAACATTCACACTCAATATTTTTGTAACCCTAAAAAGACCTTTTCTACCATAGTATTCTAATCAACCTTGATCTAAAACAGAGTAAAACATTTTACCTAAGAATAAAACATGTTTATTAACCCCTATAGTTGAAATAACTGGCATATTTCATATTCCTACTAAAAATAAAGAAACATTCTTTATACTTAAATATAAATTTTTGTAAAAAAACTCTATTTGAACTAATTCCAGGCCAACTATTAACCCTAAAAAAATAAAAAATAAAGTTAAAAACTTTATAAATCTGGGTAAAATAATAAAATATGGGATACTTAAAAAAACTCATGAATAGCAGCTACCCATGAAAATTACTAAGCCTACCAAACCCAATATTCTTTTTGTTATACCCCCATTATTTATATCTCTAAACCCTCTTAATCTTAAAAATTTGGCATCTCTTCAAAAAACATAATAAGATAGCCGAATTGAATAGGCTGCTGTTAGCCCAATAGAGAAATAAAAAATAAAATAAACCAAAGTTCTTGAATACTGTATAGATAAAGCTTCTGCAATTAAATCCTTTGAGTAAAAACCTGATATAAAAGGTAATCCACAAAGAGCAAAATTTCTAATATTTATACAAGCCCTAGTTAATGGAAGATTTTCTGTTAAGCCCCCTATATTTCGAATATCCTGGTTATCCCCAAAATTGTGAATAATCGCCCCCGCACACATGAATAATAAAGCTTTAAATAAAGCATGGATTAATAAATGTATAAAAGCTAAATCTCTTTCCCCTAAACTTAAAATTGTTATTATTAACCCTAACTGACTTAAAGTTGAAAGAGCAATAATTTTCTTCAAATCATACTCAAAATTTGCAGCTAACCCTGCTATAAACATTGTTAGTAAAGAGATAATTAATAAAAACTCTATTATTACCATAGATAAAGCTTCTCTTACCCGAATTAAAAAATAAACCCCTGCAGTAACTAAAGTTGAAGAATGTACTAAAGAAGACACTGGAGTAGGGGCAGCCATCGCAGCTGGAAGTCAAGATGAAAAAGGTAATTGAGCACTTTTAGTTATAGCTGCAAGAATAATTAAAACTAAAACTATTTTTATTAAATTTTCTATTTCTCCCCCACTTTGAGCCCATCTTAAATAAAAAATAAAATTAAATGAACCGAAGTGAACCCCAAAAGAAATAGCTAAAATAATTGCAGCATCACCAATTCGGTTAGATAAAGCAGTTAATATACCAGCTCTATTTGACTTAACATTTTGATAATAAATAACTAAAGCGTAAGACACCAAGCCTAAACCATCCCAACCAATTAAAATAGAGACTAAATTTAAATTTAAAATAAGTATTATTATTGAACAAACAAATATAACCATTAAAAAAATAAAACGTTTTAAAAACTTGTCTCCAACTATATATTCCGAACTATAATTTAAAATTATTGATGAAATGAAAAAAACAAAACTTATAAATAAAAAAGTTTTTCAGTCAAAATAAAAAACCCCCTCAATAGAAACCCCTAATAAATTTAAAACCCCAATTTCTATAAAAATAGAAAAATTTTTTCTCATAAATATTAGACCTATAAAAAAACAAAAAATAGAAAAAATTAAAAAAATTGAAAAATAAACCATGCAGTATAAAATTACCTAAAACAAAATTACTTGTATCTTTAACCCCACAAATTAATATTTTTATTAAACTATCTAAGTTCTTTTTTGTTTAAAACGACTTAGGTTAGGGACCTAAAAATTAAATTCACAAAGATAAAGATTCAGACTTTAAAAACATAATATTTAAAGGGAGCCAGTGTAAAATTACTAAATAAAATTCTCGAATAGAAATCTGGTAAACTCTAAATATTCTCGATCTTAGGCTACCATGCTGAGTGAAAGAAAATAAAAATAATGAGTAGACTGCTCTAAAAAACACCATAATCAATAAAATAAAGGAGAACCCTTGGAAAAATTGAAAAATTGAAAAAATTAAAATAATTTCACCTAATAAATTTAATGAAGGAGGGGCCGATATATTAGACGAACATAATAAAAATCAGCATAGTGCTAAACTTGGAAAAATATTTATTAAACCCTTATTTAAATAAAATCTTCGCCTACCAGAACGCTCATACATAAAATTAGCCAAACAGAATAATCCAGAAGACCTTAAGCCATGGGCCAATATTAAAATTAAGCCTCCTGTTATACCCCAAAGACTTAAAGATAAAATGCCGGAAACAACTAAGCCCATATGAGAAACTGAAGAATAAGCAATCAATATTTTTATATCACTTTGCCGGATACATTCCAAAGAAATAATAAAACCACCGATTAAGGAAATAAAAATAAAAATTATATTTAAAGAAAGCCCAATAGGTCCAGTAAATATTTTTATAACTCGTATTAAACCATAACCCCCTAGCTTTAATATAATTCCAGCCAAAATTATTGAACCAGAAATAGGGGCCTCTACATGAGCCTTTGGGAGCCATAAATGAATCAAAAATAAAGGAATTTTAACAAAAAAAACTATGTTTAAACACAGATATAATAAAATATTATCTTCGACTAAAAAAAAAATAAACTCTATTCTTAAATACTTAGTGTATAAATAAAATAAAGCTACTATTATAGGTAGAGATATTAACAAAGTATAAAAAAACAGGTAAACCCCCGCAGAAACACGCTCAGGTTGATTTCCTCACCCAATAATTAAAAATAAAGTAGGGATTAATCTAATTTCAAAAAATAAATAAAAAATAAATAAATTTAAGGAACAAAAAGTAAAAATTAATCTCAATAATAAAAATATTACAAAAAATAAAAATATTTTTCTAAAAAATTTTTCCTTATAAATATTAAAACTAGCTAAAATTATTAAAAAACAAATTCAAAACCTTAAAGACACTAGAACATACCTAAGTAAATCTTCTCCTATACCATAACCCAAAGAAAGAAACTCCCATGAAAACCTTATTTTTAAAAGTCTTAAAAAAGTTATAATTAACCCAAAGTAAAATAAAGACCACCAAGCACCCCCAACTAAAGATATAATTATCAAAAATAAAACACCTAAAATTAAATCTAACATTTAAAATTATCATAATAAATCAAATGTAAATAAAGAATCTCTACCGTAAGTTCGAATAATCAAGACCAACAAACTCAACCCTAGAGCCCCTTCACAAACAGACAAAGCTAAGTAAATAATTGATAGAAAAACTTCTAAAGAGAATCCTCTACAGAAAAAGAAAATTAATAAAAAAACTGAAACAACTACTACTTCAAGCCTTAGTAATATTACTAAAAAATGCTTATAATTTAGAGAATAAACAACTAACCCTGAAATAAAAAGAAGAGAAAATGGAATAATATAATAATTAATTACTGTCATTATTAAAACTTAAAAAAGCATTAATAATTTAAATAAAATATTAGTCTTGTAAACTAACTTTAAGAAAAACTTTCTTTTAATGCTTCAGGAAAAAATAAACCTACTTTTCTTTAATCTCCAAAATTAAAATTTTTATATAAACTATTTCCTGATATTATTCCTAATTATTAGACTAATTTTTGTGTTGTCCTACCTATTCATTTTTTTAAAGCACCCTCTTAGGTTAGGGGGAATTTTATTTACTCAGACATCTTTAGCCGCTTTAGCAAGAAGCTACCTTTTTATAAACTCTTGATACAGGTATATCCTTTTCTTAATTATAATTGGAGGAATGTTAATTCTTTTTATTTACATGACTAGAATCGCATCTAATGAAAAATTTTTAATACCCTCTAAATGAAAAATTTTTATAAATTGCTTTTTAATTAGTATATTTCTTATCTCTTATTCTTTTTTTAATGATACTTTTATAGAGAAATTAATTAGTGCAAAATGAAATTTTTTCTGACTAGACGAAAGCTTTAAACCATGAACTCTTTCCAAATTTTTTAATGAACCCTTTTACCAAATAATTATTTTTTTAATAATTTATTTATTTTTAACTCTAATTGCTACAGTAAAAATCTCAGGAAAGCTAAAAGGATCCCTCCGACAAAAATAATAAAATTATATTATAATGCCAAAATAAAACACCACGCACAACAAACTTTATTTATTCTTTAAAATTATTAAGGATATAATAATAAATAATATAATGATAAAACAACTTTTAAAGTCTCCAATTTTTAAAATTTTAAATTCTTCATTTATTAATCTCCCAACCCCAAGAAATATCACCTCTATATGAAATTTTGGCAGATTATTAGGGCTATGCTTAATAATTCAAATTATTACTGGATTATTTTTAGCCATACATTTCTGTTCTAATATTGAACTGGCCTTTAATAGAGTCGCTCACATTTCACGAAACGTAAACTATGGTTGGTTAATTCGAATCCTTCATGCTAACGGAGCATCCTTTTTCTTTATTTGTTTATACTTACATATTGGCCGAGGAATCTACTATAGTTCTTATTTATTAAAAGAAACTTGACTATCAGGAGTAACTATCTTCTTTTTAGTGATAGCAACAGCTTTTCTAGGCTATGTTCTCCCATGGGGGCAAATATCTTTTTGAGGGGCCACTGTGATTACAAATTTAGTTTCAGCTATTCCCTATTTAGGAAATACTATTGTTCAGTGAATTTGGGGGGGATTTGCGGTAGATAATGCTACTTTATCACGATTTTTTGCTCTTCATTTTATTCTTCCTTTCATTATTTCTGCATTTGTTATAATCCATCTTCTTTTTCTCCATCAAACGGGATCTAATAACCCACTAGGAATTAATAGAAATATTGATAAAGTCCCATTTCACCCATTTTTTACATTTAAGGACCTTCTGGGAGCCTTAATTATAATGTTTATCCTCTCCCTACTCTCTCTTCAAGCCCCCTATTTATTAGGAGACCCAGACAACTTCACCCCTGCTAACCCACTAGTCACCCCAATCCATATTCAGCCTGAATGATATTTCTTATTTGCGTATGCTATTCTTCGATCAATTCCTAACAAACTAGGAGGAGTAATTGCACTTGTTTTAAGGATTGCTATTCTCTATATCCTACCTTTTAGAAATAAAAAAAAATTTCAAAGAAATCAATTCTACCCTATTAATAAGCTCCTATTCTGATCACTTTTTTCAATTGTAGTCTTATTAACTTGAATTGGAGCACGACCAGTAGAAGACCCTTATATTTTAATCGGACAATTACTCACAGTTTTATATTTTTCTTTCTTTTTAATTAACCCCTTAACTGCTAAATTTTGAGATAAATTGATTTTTAGTCAATAATTAATATAAATATAAATATAATTAATTAAGTACACTCATTCTATTTATTATTAATTAACATTCATTAGCTGTTATTTTAAGTTAATGAGCTTGAAATAAGTATATATTTTGAAAATATAAAAAAGAAATTACAAATTTTCTATTAACTTTTATACTAAAAAAAGTTAGTTAACAAAAAAAAATTGGAACTCTTCCAATTGAAATAAATAATATTAAATATATTAAAGATATAGGTAAAAACCTCTTTCAAGCTAAATATATTAATTTATCGTACCGGTACCGAGGCAAGGTCCCCCGAGCTCAAATCCAAAAAAATCCGATTAAGCCCAACTTTAAGAAAAATCAATAATTAAATACATCAGCGCCTAAAAAAACCACAACTCTAATTATTCTCATAAATAAAATTCTGGCGTACTCTGCTAAAAAAATTATAGCAAATCCCCCACTTCTATATTCTACATTAAATCCAGACACCAACTCAGATTCCCCCTCAGCAAAGTCAAAAGGTGAACGATTAGTTTCAGCTAATAAAGAAATTAAAAATATTACTCTTAGGGGTAAAAGTAAAAAAATAAATCATACATTTTCCTGAAAATTAGAGTAATCCCCTAAGTTAAATCTAAAAATTATAAATAAAAAAGATAATAAAATTAAAATTAACCTTACTTCATAAGAAATTATTTGAGCAATAGAACGAATTCTACCTAATATTGCATAGTTAGAATTTGAGGACCAGCCGGCTAATATAACGGTATAAACCCCTAGCCTTCTAATTCTTAAAACAAATAATAATGAATTAGAAAAACTAAAATTTAAAGAATAAAAAGGAAATCTTAACCATAATAATAAAGAAAAAAATAAATTTATAATCGGAGATAAGTAATAAACCACTAAATTTGAAAAAATAGGAAATGTCTGTTCTTTAGAAAATAACTTAATGGCATCTCTGAAAGGCTGAAGAAGTCCAATAAACCCCAATTTATTAGGACCCTTTCGAATATGAATATAACCTAACACTTTTCGCTCTAATAAAGTTAAAAAAGCAACTCCAACTAAAACACAGATAATCTGAATCAATCTAGTTACAATTAGTAAAATACTATCTTTTAAAATCAAGTATTACATATGAGAGAAACCTCTCATATTTGTAAATTCTAAATTTATTGCACTAGTCTGCCAATGTAACTAACACAAACAATAATAAATAGATGATTATTTTTTTTTAAATTTTAATAGTATTCAAAAATATCTTACTTTAAAAAAGAAATATCTGGTCCTTTCGTACTAAAATATTTTTTATTTTATAAAGATAGAAACCGACCTGGCTCACGCCGGTCTAAACTCAGATCATGTAAAATTTTAAAGGTCGAACAGACCTAATGTTTTAGCTTCTACACCAAAAATTTATTTTAATCCAACATCGAGGTCGCAAACTTTTTCTTCGATTAGGACTCTAAGAAAAAATTACGCTGTTATCCCCAAGGTAATTTTTCTTTTAATCTTAAAAAAAGGATCATTTTTTTTCACTTATTAATGAAATTAAAAATAAAAAAAGTTAATTAAATTTTTCAATCACCCCAATCAAATACTTTTTTACTAAAATAAATTTATATTTCCATATTTTATTTTTATAAATAAATATTAAACTCTATGGGGTCTTCTCGTCTTTTATAAAAATTTAAGCTTTTTAACTTAAAAATAAAATTCAAAATTCTTAGATTGAGACAGCTATTTTTTCATCAAACCTTTCATTCCAGCTTTCAATTAAAAAACTAATGATTATGCTACCTTAGCACAGTCAAAATACCGCGGCCGTTAAATATAATGCATCACTGGGCAGGCCCGACTTTCAATTATTAAAAATTTCCTGAAAGACATGTTTTTAATAAACAGGTGAAAAATAATTTGCCGAGTTCCTTAACCTAATCTCTAATGCTAATTAAAATTTTTACCAAAATTACCCTACTAATTTTATCATTATTTCCCCATTTTTATGATTTAAATATATATTAAAGTAAAATAAGTAAAATAAACTTTAAATATAAAAAATTATTTTAAATAAATTAGTTATTAAACACTAAAATAAAAACTTCTAATTCTATAAATTTATTTTTAAATTTTAAATTTTTTATACTTTTTTTAATTTAAAGCTCAACCCCTAAACTATTTAACTTTAAAAATAACTATTATCCCCTAAAAAATTATTTATTAAAATTATAAATTAAATTTATTTCCTTTAAAACTAGATATATTAATAAACGACTAGCATTTCACCCCTATAAACTTATTTATAATAATTTTTCTACATTAAAAATTATAAGTCTATAAATCTTATTAATTCGAGAAATATTAAACTAAAAACATTTTTTTTAATAAACCCTGATACACAAGGTACAAAAATTTAATTCTTCTTTTTTTTATTAAAAAAATTTCTTTCACAATACTAATTATCTATAATAAAATAAAAATTTTTTCTTTTAAAATAATAAAACATAAAGATTTTTCTTTAATTTTTAAAAATAATAACACCGACAAATTTAAAATAATAATTCCCTTTATTCAAGGCATATTAAATTTAATATTCTATTTAATGTAAGTAAAATGCTTCTAAAAGCTTTACCCTGTCTTCTAGAGACACCTTCCAGTACACCTACTATGTTACGACTTATTTCATTTTAAAATGAAAGCGACGGGCGATATGTACACATTTTAGAGCTAAAATCATTTTGTATGAATTTTACATAATTACTCTCAAATCCAATTTTAAGATTATTTTAAAAAATTTTTCCAAAATTTAAATTATTGTAACCCATCTCTTCTTTTTTATAAGCTACATCTTGACCTGAATTTCTTTTTTTAAAAACTCTGAATATTAAACCCCTCAAAAAAAATATTCAACCACAGCGATATATAAACTAAAAAAAAAAGTAATAAAAATCGTGGACTATCAATTACAGGACAGGTTCCTCTGAAAAGACTAAAATACCGCCATTCTTCTTAATTTTCAAGAATATAAAATCTCTACTAATTTTCTCTCCTAGCACTAATTTAGATAAAATAATTACATTTTAATAATAGGGTATCTAATCCTAGTTTTAAAACAAAATTTCTAAGCTTCAAAATATTATATATTTAAAAATTTTATAAAAATAAAATTTCACCTAATAAAATTACTCTAAATTTTTAACTTATCTAACTTAATTTTTAACTTCATCTAAACTATTTTTATAGCACAATTTGTGTAACCGCAACTGCTGGCACAAATTTAGTTTGTACTAAATATTATTATCTTTATCTTAAATTTTTAAATTTAAAAAACTAATTACTGTAACCACTGAATTTCAGGTAAGCCCCCCTATTTATAACGAACTTTAGTATAACACAAAAATTTACATTAAATTTAAAAATAAATAAAAATTTAGAACTGAAACACTCTTCCAACATTTTCAACTTTTATAACATAAAGAGGGTTAGGTCCCCTCGGGATCCTCATCCCGACCGGTATTCGGCTCTTTTGGCTATTAAAAAAGAAATTCCCCAACTTCTATTTTAATTAACTCTCAACACACTAAAATTTTAATTATTTTCCCCCAAACTTTAAAAAATAAAAAATCTTAGTGTATCTTCCGTTCTAGATTTATTTAAATAATAAAGTAAATCTACTAATAAGACTTACGAAATAGTTCCCTCCTCATTTTTTTTTTCAAAATTGAATTTTTTTGACCTAGAACAAAAAATATAACATCATAATCATCCCATAGCAAAAACGCCTGTAATTTTTCAATTTTCTCACTAAGGGAAAAACATACCACTAAAAAGTTAATTAATAAAATACTCTAAGTATCTTCTAAATTTTATTTTTAATTAATTTTTTCATCTGCACTTAGAACAAAAAGTATAACATCATAATTACCCTATAGCAAAAACGCCTATAATTTTTCAATTTTCTCACTAAGGGAAAAATATATCACTAAAAAGTTACTTAATAAAAACACTCTAATTAAGTATTTTTTAAAATTTTCTTCCAATTCTCCTATCTGCACTTAGAACAAAAAGTATAACATCAATACTATATAGCTAAAGTACCTTAATTGAATAACTCCTAAATTAATTTTAATATAAAAATTTAAAAAATCAAGTAATTTCAACTAATCATGGAATAAAAATTTAGAAAATTAAGTATTTTTACTTAATCATTGGAATAAAAATTTAGAAAATTAAGTATTTTTACTTATTCATTGGAATAAAAATTTAGATAGTTAAGTAATTTCAATTAATCTTGGAATAAAAATTTAAAATCTGTAATATTTTTAAATAGAATGCCTGAAAAAGGATTATCTTGATAGGATAAATAATACAATTAACCTTGTTTCTATTA